TTGAATTTTTTATTCGATGCAGTTATAACGGATCCCAATGATCAAAAAATTAGAAAAAAAGCGATAAAAGAAATTAGTAAAAGAGTTCCCCGGTGGTCATACAAATTAATCGATAATGTATACCAAGAACTGGGAGAATACGACGAAAATGTAAGAGGGAAACATGCATTTCGTTCACGAAAAGCCAAACGTTTAGTGGTTGCTGTTGATCACCAGACAAAAGGGGATGTGTCTTTGCCCCATTATTTGGAACAATCGGATTTTCGTCGATATATAATAAAAGGTTCCATGCGCGCACAAAGACGTAAAACCGTTATTTGGAAACCAGTTCAAGCAAATGCCCATTCCCCTCTTTTTTTGGACAGAATAGACAAAACCCTTTATTTGTCTTTTGATATTTCCCAACTGATGAAAGTAATTCTTCGAAATTGGATGGTAAAAAATAAAAACCAAAAACTTTCTGATTATACAAACGCAAAGACAAGAAAATTGGACAAAAAAGAAAAAAAGAAGCTCAAAGGCGAAAGATACCAAAGACAAGAAATGGTACGTATAAAACAAGCAGAAGGATGGGATAAGCGTTTACTTACTCGAATACTAAGAAGTTCTATGTTAGTAATCCAATCGATTCTTAGAAAATATATTGTATTACCGTTATTGATAATAGCTAAAAATGTGGTTCGCATACTATTATTCCAAGATCCCGAGTGGTCCGAGGATTTTAAGGATTGGAATCGTGAAATTTATGTTAAATGCACTTATAGTGGTGTTAATTTATCTGAAACAGAATTTCCGAAAAACTGGTTAATAGAAGGTATTCAGATAAAGATCCTATTCCCCTTTCACCTGAAACCCTGGCACGGATCTACGATACAATCCTCTCATAAAGATCCAAAAAGTGAACAAGAAACTGATGTTTGTTTTTTAACAATTTTTGGGCTGGAAACTGACATGCCGTTCGGTTCTCCCCAAAAACGACGTTCCTTTTTTGAACCCATTTTTAAAGAACTAAAAAAAAAAATTCGAAAATTGAAAACTAAGTCTTTTATAGTTTTAAGGGATTTTAAAGAAGGCAAAATAAAAGAACTTTCAAAAATAAACTTGAGAGAAATCGAGAAATTGAGGGAAACTCAAAAAAATTCGATAATCAGTAAGCAGATGATTCACGAACCGTCTATTGAAATTTCATCTATGGATTGGACGAAATTATCCCGGACTGAAAAAAAAATGAAAGATCTGACTAATAGAACAAGCAGAATCAGAAATCAAATATATAAAATTACAAAAGAAAAGAAAAAAGGATCGCTAACTCAAGAAACAAATATTAGTTCGAACAAACCAACGTATTCTGTTAAAATATTAGACCCATCAAAAAGGATTTGGCGGATATTAAAAAAAAGAAACGCTCGATTAATCCGTAAATCCTATTTGTTTCTAAAATTTGGCATTGAAAAGATATACAGAAATATTTTTATATCTACCCTTACTATTCCAAGAATCAATACAAAACCTTTTCGTGAATCAACAAGAAAACAAATGAAAATTATTGAGAAAAACATCCACAATAATGAAGCAAATCCCGAAAGAATTAATAAAACAAATAAAAATAGAATTATTTCGACTATCCAAAAATTGATTTCTAAGACTAGTAATAAGAATTCAAAGATTTCTTGTAATTTATTGTCTTTTTCACAATCACAAGCATATGTATTTTACAAATTATTACAAGTCCCAATTTTGAACTTTTATAATTTAAGACCCGTTCTTCAATATCACGGAACATCTCTATTTCTTAAGAATGAAATAAAAGATTTTTTTGAAAAACACGGAATCTTTAATTACCAATTAAGACATAAACCCCTTTGGAATTTTGGAAGGAATACACGAAAACACTGTTTAAGCGGGCATTATCAATATGATTTATCTCGGATTAAATGGGCTAGATTAGTACCACAAGAATGGCGAAATAGAGCCAATCAACACTGTATGGCTCAAAATAAAGATTTAATTAAAAGAGATTCGTATGAAAAAAATGGATTAACTCATTACGAAAAACAACATTTTTTTGAAGCAGACCTATTACGTAATCAAAAATCGAATTTTAAAAAACACTATAGATATGATCTTTTATCATATAAATCGCTTAATTATGAAGATAAGAAAGACTCGTATATTGATAGATCACTAGTCCAAGTAAATAATAAAGAAGAGTATTATTCTAATTACAATAGAAAGAAAGTAAAATTGTTGGCTATGCTGGGAAGTATCTCTATCAATAATTATATAGGGGAAGATGATATTATGGATATGGAAAAATTCGTGTATAGAAAATATTTTGATTGGAGAATTCTTAATTTTTGTCTTAGAAATAAGGCCAATATGGAAGCCTGGGTTGATATGGATACTGGTACCAGCAGTAATCAAAATACTAGGATTGGGTCCAATAATTATCAAAAAATTAATGCAATTAATACCAGAGTCCCCTTTTATCTTACAATTCATCAAGATGAAGAAATTAACCCATCCACTCAAAAGGGGTTCTTTTGTGATTGGATGGGAATGAATGAAGAAATACTAAGTTGTCCTATATCAAACCCAGAATCTTGGTTCTTCCCAGAATTTGTACTACTTTTTAATGCATATAGAACGAAACCCTGGATTATACCAATCAAATTACTTCTTTTCAATTTTAATGGAAATAGTAAGAAAAATAGAACCGGAAAGAAAGAGGCGGATCTTTTTATATCACCTACTCAAAAAGAATATTTTGAATTATCGAATCAAAGTAAAGAAGAAAACGAACTCGCAGACCAAGGAACTCCGAGATCGGATGCACAAAAGCAAGTAATTCTTGGATCAGTTCTCTCAAACCAAGAAAAAGATGGTGAAGAAAATTATACGGGATCGGACATGAAAACCCGTATAAAGAAAAAGCAATCCAAAAGAGAAACCGAAGTACAGCTCGATTTCTTCCTAAAAAGATATTTGTGTTTGCAGTTGCGATGGAGGGGGGCTGTTTCTTTCAGAGAAAAAATACTCAATGATATGCAAGTATATTGTCACCTGGTTCGACTAATAAATCCTAGCGACGTTGCTATAGCCTCTATTCAAAGGGGAGAAATGAGTCTGCCTATTTTGATCACTAAGAAGAAGTTCGCTCTTAAAGAATTGACGAAAGGGGGAATGCTTATTATCGAACCCCGTCGTTTGTCTGTAAAAAATGATGGACAATTTTTTCTATATCAAATCGTAGGTATTGCATTGGTTCATAAGAATAAGCGCAAAATTACTAAAAGATACCAAGAAAAGGGCTATGTTGATAAAAAAGATTTTGATGAATTCATTGCAAAACATCAAAAAATGACTGGAAATAGAAACAAAAATCATTATGATTTGCTTGTTCCTGAAACTATTTTACTCCCTAAACGTCGTAGAGAATTAAGAACCCTAATTTGTTTCAATTCGAAGAATCAAAATGGTATGCAGAAAAATCCAGTATTTTTTAATAACGGAAAGGGCGGCGGCCGCGTTTTGGATAAAAACAAAAATCTTGCTCGAGAGAAAAATCAACTAATTCAATTAAAGTTCTTTATTTGGGCCAATTCTCGATTAGAAGATTTAATTTGTATGAATCGGTATTGGTTTAATACCAATAATGGGAGTCGTTTCAGTATGGTAAGGGTCCATATGTATCCACGATTGAAAATTCGTTAATAGTGTGCTTTTCCTATCTATCATGTCCCATTTTGGGATATGAAAACAAAGAAATGTATACATGTCTTGTCTTCCATTCCAGTCTGATACAAGATACCAAATTAATGGCGAACATTTTAATTAGATCCATAAATGAATCAAGAAACTCTTTTTTTTAGGTCCAAATTTTTCTCTTTTGCCGAAATATCCATCCTTTTAGATGCCTAATCAAATTGAAAATTGGATTGATTATTGATATTGATTTTCTAGCAAGTTCATAACGAACTTAAGATTATTGTGTATATCAAATTGAAGTAACTAGTATTATTATTACTGATCAGTAAAATTCATCTTAAAAAAGGAAGGGGGAGGGGTTTCGTTTTATGGTAAAAAATGCATTCATCTCAGTTAGGGTTCAAGAAAAAAAAGAAAAAAACAGCGGATCGGTTGAATTTCAAGTATTTCGTTTCACCAACACGATCCGGAGACTTACTTCACATTTAGAATTGCACAGAAAAGACTATTCATCTCAAAGGGGTCTACGTAAAATTTTGGAAAAACGCCAACGTCTACTAGCTTATTTGTCAAAGAAAAATAGAGTACGTTATAAAGAATTAATTAGTAAGTTGAATATCCGGGAGTCAAAAAATCGTTAATTTGAAATTTGAAAAACAATTTCGAATTATTTGATTTTGACTGTTGATGAACTTCTTGTTGTTTTCAACAATTCATGTAAGAATGAATCGAGGAAAAACCTATGAGTATACTAGCTACAGAAAAAGAAAAAGAATTTATGATAGTCAATATGGGACCTCACCACCCGTCAATGCATGGGGTTCTTCGTCTCATCGTTACTCTAGACGGTGAAGATGTTATTGACTGTGAACCAATATTGGGTTATTTACACAGAGGGATGGAAAAAATTGCGGAAAACCGAACAATTATACAATATCTGCCTTATGTAACCCGTTGGGATTATTTAGCTACTATGTTCACAGAAGCAATAACTGTAAATGGACCAGAACAGTTGGGAAATATTCGCGTACCTAAAAGGGCCAGCTATATCAGAGTAATTATGTTGGAGTTGAGTCGTATAGCTTCCCATCTGTTATGGCTTGGCCCTTTTATGGCAGATATTGGTGCACAGACTCCTTTCTTCTATATTTTCAGAGAAAGAGAATTAGTATATGATCTGTTCGAAGCTGCCACCGGTATGAGAATGATGCATAATTATTTTCGTATCGGAGGAGTAGCAGCTGATTTACCCTATGGTTGGATAGATAAATGTTTGGATTTCTGCGATTATTTTTTAACAGGGGTTGCTGAATATCAAAAACTTATTACGCGAAACCCCATTTTTTTAGAACGAGTTGAAGGAGTAGGCATTATTGGTGGAGAAGAAGCAATAAATTGGGGTTTATCAGGACCAATGCTACGAGCGTCTGGAATAGAATGGGATCTTCGTAAAGTTGATCATTATGAGTGTTATGACGAATTTGATTGGGAAGTCCAGTGGCAAAAAGAAGGGGATTCCTTAGCTCGTTATTTAGTCCGAATCGGTGAAATGACGGAATCTGTAAAAATTATTCAACAGGCTTTAGAAGGAATTCCGGGAGGCCCCTATGAAAATTTAGAAATCCGCTGCTTTGATAGAGAAAGCGATCCAGAACGGAATGATTTTGAAAATAGATTCATTAGTAAAAAGCCTTCTCCTACCTTTGAATTGACAAAACAAGAACTTTATGCGAGAGTAGAAGCCCCAAAAGGAGAATTGGGAATTTTTCTGATAGGGGATCAAAGTGGGTTTCCTTGGAGATGGAAAATTCGCCCACCGGGTTTTATCAATTTGCAAATTCTTCCTCAGTTAGTTAAAAGAATGAAATTGGCTGATATTATGACGATATTAGGTAGTATAGATATCATTATGGGGGAAGTTGATCGTTGAAATGATAATTGCTACACCCGAAGTACAAGATATCAATTCTTTTTCCCGATTGGAATCCCTACAAGAGGTCTATGGGATCCTATGGGTGCTTGCCCCTATTTCGATTTATGTATTGGCAATCACAATCGGTGTCCTAGTAATTGTGTGGTTAGAAAGAGAAATATCTGCAGGAATACAACAGCGTATTGGGCCTGAATACGCCAGCCCTTTGGGAATTCTTCAAGCTTTAGCCGATGGGACAAAACTCCTTTTCAAAGAAAACCTTCTTCCATCTAGAGGAAATAGTAGTTTATTCAGTATTGGTCCATCTATAGCAGTCATAGCAATTCTACTAAGTTATTCAGTAATTCCTTTTAGTTATAACCTTGTTTTAGCTGACCTCAATATCGGTATTTTTTTATGGATTGCCATTTCAAGTATTGCCCCTATTGGACTTCTTATGTCAGGATATGGATCAAATAATAAATATTCCTTTTTAGGTGGTCTGCGAGCTGCTGCTCAATCGATTAGTTATGAAATACCATTAACTTTATGTGTTTTATCAATATCTCTACGTGTGATTCGCTAAAACCTAAGCTTTTCGTTCTAGAAAAAAAAGAACTTGAATAGAAATCCTCATTTTTTTATTCATTTATTGACTCTTTAGGTTAATAAAAGAAATTAGATAGTTATATATGAGTGAAAGAAAACACCTTCGAAATTCGCAGTAAACGTAGATTAAGTCTCATTTCCTATGTACAAGCGTTAAGGATAAGTAAACAAAAGTAAAAGTGGAGGAAGCCCTTACCCCAAGACAGGTCGATTGATCATCCTAGCTTGAAGCGGGCTTAAAAGACCAACCCTATAGAATTTTCATTTTTCATTAGCTATTGTATGTATTACAATATATATTAGATATATTAGGGGGGTTGAATAGGGGGTTGAAAACGCAAAGCGGGGGGATAGGAAGGAACACCAAAATACACACAACGGGTTAGTAATGTAGATTATGTCAATTATCTAAAAGGATACTTCTGCATAACATAAAAGAATACTAATTGGGGCTTTAAGTTGGTAGAAACGATCAGGCAGTACTCCCCACAATTCCGATCCAGAGCATGCTCCTATCCGCCAGTTAAAGAAATAACTATCAGGAACGAAATAATCCTTTACCCCCTTTTAAGCCCCATTTTATCTCAGAAAGAAGAAGAGGAACAAAAAAATAGAAAAAATACAATTACAATCTAAAAGAATCCTTTCTTTCATATATTGATAGAAATTAAATTCGTGTCATGATTCATGAACTAGTGTAATGGCGAATTCTTTTTCGTAATCGAAAATAAAAGGATGGGTTGAAATATCGAGTGATATTTCTACAAGAGTATTTTATTGAAGGGTTGATTAAGTTATTACTCAACACAGAAAATTTGAAATTCGTAAAGGATGAGATTAATTCAGAAATACTGTTTTTTTATCCTTAGAGCAGACAGAATTCCAGTGGTATAATTGGGGATCCTCCGCTAGATTTTGACTTTATCCATCCTATAACCATATAAAAATCAAAATAACTAATACCGGTCCGGTCCTTACATTTATTTGTGGCCCTGAGGAGCCGTATGAGGTGAAAATCTCATGTACGGTTTTGTAATAGCGATGGAAACCGTAATGTTACCACCGACTATGATTATCTAACAGTTTAAGTACAGTTGATATAGTTGGGGCGCAATCAAAATATGGTTTTTGGGGGTGGAATTTGTGGCGTCAACCTATAGGGTTTATCGTTTTTCTAATTTCTTCCCTAGCGGAATGCGAGAGATTACCTTTTGATTTACCAGAAGCGGAAGAAGAATTAGTAGCCGGTTATCAAACCGAATATTCAGGAATAAAATTTGGTTTATTTTACGTTGCTTCCTATCTAAATCTACTAGTTTCCTCATTATTTGTAACAGTTCTTTACTTGGGAGGTTCGAATCTTTCCATTCCATACATATTTGTTCCTGGGCTGGTTGAAATAAATAAAGCGGATGGAATCTTTGGAACGACAATTGGTATCTTTATTACATTAGCTAAAACTTATTTGTTCTTGTTCATTCCTATTGCAACAAGGTGGACTTTACCGAGACTAAGAATGGACCAACTATTAAATCTTGGCTGGAAATTTCTTTTACCTATTTCTCTCGGTAATCTATTATTAACAACTTCTTCCCAACTCCTTTCGCTATAAAGATAAAGAAAAAAAGGAATACAATATTCGCTACTTGTCTCAAACAAGAGAAAGAAATAAACTCAAAACATTCATAGATATTCACAATATGTTCCCTATGGTAACCGGTTTCATGAATTATGGTCAACAAACAATACGAGCTGCAAGGTACATTGGTCAAAGTTTCATGATTACTTTATCCCAAGCAAATCGTTTACCTGTAACTATTCAATATCCTTATGAAAAATTAATCCCATCAGAGCGTTTTCGTGGTCGAATCCATTTTGAATTTGATAAATGTATTGCTTGTGAAGTATGCGTTCGGGTATGTCCTATAGATCTGCCTGTTGTTGATTGGAAATTGGAAACAGATATTCGAAAGAAACGATTGCTTAATTACAGTATTGATTTTGGAATTTGTATTTTTTGTGGTAACTGCGTTGAGTATTGTCCAACAAATTGTTTATCAATGACTGAAGAATATGAACTTGCGACTTACGACCGTCACGAATTGAATTATAATCAAATTGCTTTAGGTCGTTTACCAATGTCAGTAATTGACGATTTTACAATTCGAACAGTCTTGAATTCGCCTCAACGAAAAAACGTCTAAACCTTTTTAATTTCGAATTACTAAGGTTCAGTTTTGGTATAGTTGGTATAAAGGGATAAGGTTGTTTTTTTGCTTGGTCAATAACTCAAAATCCCAACTTTTGATTGGTTGATGAGAAGTACAACTACATTTGTATTGAAATGAAATGATATATAGACAGAAGCTTTTTCGAACTATATAGCTTCAATTTCAAATTGGCATTTAGAATAACGAAAAGAACGAAATTGATCCCAGAACTGTATCCGCATCAATTCCCACTTAGTAGATTCTAATTTCATTGAATTGGAATTGAGAATGTCTCATAAATAATTTTTCCTGGTCGGCTCAATAAGGTCATGAAAAAGATTTCGATTTATTTATCTCCTATTTTAATATAATGGATTTGCCTGGACCAATACACGATTTTATTTTAGTTTTTCTGGGATCGGGTCTTATATTAGGAGGTCTGGGAGTGGTATTATTTACCAACCCAATTTATTCTGCCTTTTCCTTGGGATTGGTTCTTGTTTGTATATCATTATTCTATATTCTATCAAATTCCCATTTTGTAGCTGCCGCGCAACTCCTTATTTACGTGGGAGCTGTAAATGTTTTAATCATATTTGCTGTAATGTTCATGAACGGCTCAGACTATTCCAAAGATTTTCAGTTGAATCTTTGGACTATTGGCGATGGTCTTACTTCTCTGGTTTGTACAAGTATTTTTTTTTCGCTAATCACTACTATTCTCGATACATCGTGGTACGGGATTATTTGGACTACACGAGCCAACCAGATTATTGAACAAGATTTGATAAGTAATAGTCAACAAATTGGAATTCATTTATCAACAGACTTTTTTCTTCCATTTGAACTCGTTTCAATAATTCTTTTAGTTGCTTTAATAGGTGCAATTGCCGTGGCGCGTCAATAACAAATCTTTATAACTAGGAACAGCAATCCCAATTCGACTTTTTATGTGTTATCACATTCATTATGTGTTATCACATTCATTTCCCTTAAATTCTTGTAAAGTCTAGTTGAATACTATTCACAGATCAATAGAAAATCAAAATAGAATTTTTTTTATTCGATCTATTACCAAATGGATTCTTTTGTTCCGTACCTGGTATATTCTAAGCAACCAAATCACTTGCATTATTATTATTGTTCAGATTGAAATGAATCGAAATTGGTACGGAGTTGGTTAATGATGCTCGAGCATGTACTTGTTTTGAGTGCCTATTTATTTTCGATTGGCATCTATGGCTTGATTACGAGCCGAAATATGGTTCGGGCCTTGATGTGCCTTGAACTTATACTAAATGCAGTTAATATCAATTTTGTAACATTCTCTGATTTTTTTGATAGTCGACAATTAAAAGGAGATATTTTTTCCATTTTTGTTATAGCTATTGCAGCCGCTGAAGCAGCTATCGGATCAGCTATTGTTTCGTCAATTTATCGTAACAGAAAATCGACGCGTATCAATCAATCGACTTTGTTGAATAAGTAGTATTTATAAATCATAATATTCCTAAATTGAATTTAGGATATAGAATATGCCCTAATTTCGATCCTGTTTGTGAAACTGTAAGAAATCAAAGTATCTTTGTTCCCTTGATCCAGAAGTGGATTAATTAGCAAAATTATGGTAAATCATTGATTCATCTGGTGTTTAAATATGACATTTCAAAATTGACTAGATCGAAAATGAAAAAGTTCAAAACAAAAATAGATAGATCCAATGTCACATTCAGTAAAGATTTATGATACATGTATAGGGTGTACTCAATGTGTACGAGCTTGCCCCACGGATGTATTAGAAATGATACCTTGGGACGGATGTAAAGCAAAGCAAATTGCTTCTGCTCCAAGAACAGAGGACTGTGTTGGTTGTAAGCGATGTGAATCCGCCTGTCCAACGGATTTCTTGAGTGTTCGAGTTTATTTATGGCATGAAACAACCCGAAGCATGGGTCTAGCTTATTGATATTGATACGTTCCCGAAAAACCCACTTGAATCCGTTTTGAATACAGTTTTTTTTTTTACCGATTACCGACAAAAACCCGTACTCGAAAAAGAAAAAAAAAAATACGAATATATTCTATTTTCGAGTTTCGAGCACGGGTTTTTCTGGGCCAAGTGTATCTTGTCTTTACCACGAATTATTTTCCTTGGTTAACACTAATTGTAGTTTTTCCGATAGCCGCGGGTTCTTTAATTTTTTTTCTCCCTCATAGAGGAAATAAGGTGACTAGAGGATATACAATATATATATGTGTCTTAGAACTCCTTCTAACGACCTATGCATTCTGTTATAATTTCCAATTGGACGATCCATTAATCCAGCTGGCAGAGGATTATAAATGGATCACTTTTTTTGAGTTTGACTGGCGATTGGGAATAGATGGACTTTCCATAGGACCCATTTTACTGACGGGATTTATCACCACTTTAGCTACTTTAGCGGCTCGGCCAGTTACTCTGAATTCCCGACTATTCCACTTCCTGATGTTAGCGATGTACAGCGGTCAAATAGGATCATTTTCTTCTCGGGACCTTTTACTTTTTTTCATCATGTGGGAATTAGAATTAATTCCCGTTTATCTACTTCTGTCCGTGTGGGGTGGAAAGAAACGCCTTTATTCAGCCACAAAATTTATTTTGTACACGGCAGGAGGCTCCGTTTTTCTTTTAATAGGAGTTTTGGGTATCGGTTTATATGGTTCCAATGAACCAACATTAAATTTGGAAACATTAGTTAATCGGTCGTATCCTGTGGCACTGGAAATAATATTCTATATTGGATTTTTTATTGCTTTTGCTGTCAAATTGCCAATTATACCCTTTCATACGTGGTTACCAGACACCCACGGAGAGGCACATTACAGTACTTGTATGCTTCTAGCCGGAATCTTATTAAAAATGGGAGCATATGGGTTGATTCGAATCAATATGGAACTATTACCGCACGCTCATTCTATATTTTCCCCCTGGTTCATGATAGTAGGTACCGTGCAAATAATTTATGCAGCTTCAACATCTCCCGGCCAACGGAATTTAAAAAAAAGAATAGCCTATTCCTCTGTATCTCATATGGGTTTCATAATTCTAGGAATAGGCTCGATAACCGATACAGGTCTCAATGGAGCCGTTTTACAAATAATTTCTCATGGGTTGATTAGTGCTGCACTTTTTTTCTTGGCAGGAACGAGTTATGATAGAATACGTTTTGCTTATCTAGACGAAATGGGCGGACTAGCTATACCAATTCCAAAGATCTTCACGCTATTCAGTATCTTATCGATGGCCTCCCTTGCATTACCCGGCATGAGTGGTTTTGTTGCAGAATTGATAGTATTTTTTGGAATAATTACCAGCCAAAAATTTTTTTTAATGCCAAAAATAGTAATCACTTTTGTAATGGCAATTGGAATGATATTAACTCCTATTTATTCATTATCTATGTTACGGCAAATGTTCTATGGGTACAAGCTATTTAATGCCCCAAACTCTTATTTTTTTGATTCTGGACCACGGGAGTTATTTGTTTTGATCTCGATTCTTCTACCCGTAATAGGTATTGGTATTTATCCCGATTTCGTTCTCTCACTATCAGCGGACAAGGCCGAAGCTATTATATCGAATTTTTTTTTGTAGATAGTTTTCATGACTAAAAAAAATCAAAAAGAAATCCCATGATTTTAAAAAGAGTTCGTTATCCAATGAACAAAGAAATCCTTTTTCTTCTCTTACTCTTAAGTTAAATAAAAAGAAGAAGTCAAATAATTTAAATTAAAAAATTTAATTTAAATTAAATTGTGACCAACTGCCAAAGGCATTTGTAAGAACCTTTTGAATCGCCGCACTGCTTGATTCAAAAGGTTCTCGGCATCTTACACTAACACCAAGTTTCGTTTCGATCTCCGCGCTGTCCTATGTTTGTATTCATCAAACCCTTTCTTCAATTCAAATAGGTGTTAATTAAATGAACCATAACTATGTAACCCTATTCCTAATAGATTGACTCCGAAATAGCATATCCAAATTATAAGAAAGCCCATAGAAGCCACAATTGCGGAATTTACACCTTCCCATTTTGTATTTGTTCGAGTATGTAAATAAATCCCGAATATCGTCCAAGTAATAAATGCCCAAGTTTCTTTTGGATCCCAATTCCAATAAGACCCCCACGCCTCATTAGCCCATACTGCTCCCGAAAGAATACCTGTGGTTAAAAAGATAAATCCTAAACTAATAATACGATAACTCCAACGATCCAATTGTTGAATCACTTGATACCTGTAATAATTTCTAGCGGAAAGACTATTTAGAAAAACATTCTTTTTTTCGTTCATGTATTGGATTTCACTGAAACAAAATGACCCATTTACATGTACAAAATTTTTTCTTTTCAAAAAAAGCCTTATCACTTTTCGAAATGTAATGACTAGAAGAGCCGTGGATAATAATGATCCACATAAAAGAGCTGCATAGCCCAATACCATCATACTTACGTGCATCATTAACCACTGGACTTGGAGAGCGGGTACTAATATTCTGGATTGATGCATTTTGGTTAAAAAACCCGAAGTCGCAAAGCCTTGGGTAAAAAAAGCACTTGGTGCCGTTATAGCGCTTAAATGATTTTGATTATTTTTAAAATCAAAAATCTTATGAATAATAGATAAACTCCATGAAAGAAAGATTAATGATTCATATAAATCACTTAATGGGAAATGTCTCGAGTAAACCCAACGGGTGATTAATAATCCTGTTAGACAGAAAGCGGTAGCTGTCATCCCCCTTTCTGATGAAGCATATAGCCCTCTGATTTCATCGACTAAGAAGGTTATTAAATAAATTGTAATTCCAATTGAAACGACCGAAAAGGATATATGCGTTAATATACGCTCCAAAGTTGAAAATATCATAAAAAAAAAAAAAATTAAAAGCGAGAATACCTCAAATATACAGAATGGAAATCATAAATTAAATTCCTTAGAGCACTTTTTTTGTATATCTTTTTACAGATGCTATGCCGCCACTCGGACTCGAACCGAGATGCTCTAGCACTGCTTCCTAAGAGCAGCGTGTCTACCGATTTCACCATAGCGGCTTGCTCGAAATCATAATACCCTATTATTAGTCAATCGTCGAGATTGAAAGAGTCTATTTTAATGGATTTTTATTCATCAATTTGAAATTTGAATGTTTACTAAAAACAAAAAACATTGAAAGGGCTATTTAAAGATTCCGCCCCTTCTTTTGTTGTTGTATTTAATTATTTAAGGTTTCAGTTTTATTTAACTTAACTTTCAGAGTTTCTTCTTTGATAAACTAGAACCTTGTAATGGTTGTAACTAAATAGTTCTAACTTCACTCCAGGGAACAACTCAAAAAGGGTTTCTTTCTTTTTTTTTTTTCATTTTTTAGAACTTTTGTGTTTGTGTTGTCGTAATTTTAGGTTTTTTCTTTTTTTTTTTTTCACTATTAATTTGTCCTAGGATTGATCAAATCAATTAGGTATTGGGCTGCACGTATTATAGAAAATAAAAAAAAAAAATTCTTATTGTTTATGGTGGGGTGATGGGGAAAATAAGAATCCCCATCCTGGGAATAAAAAAATAGTAAAATAAAAAGAAAGGTGAAACTTTCTAGTTTGTCTTGATTCCGTTTTCAAATAAAAAAAAAAAAGGACTTTTTTTTTTTATTTATTTATTTTTATTTTCGAATTCAGTAGACAAATCAATTGGTTCAAAACATTACAAAAGGGAATGTTTACTTACTTTTTCGATTTTTCTAAATTCTATAGTATAAATTCGAAACACAATTAACTCATTTTTGTGTCTGGGGGATTCAGATTATTTCAACCTTTGAAGATTATTTCAACCTTTGATTATTTATTTGTTGTACAAAAAAAACTTTTTGAATTCCCAGTAGCAAGGGATTTCGCTAACGAAAAAGCCTTCAACGCTGCCCAGTACCCCCCCTTTTTCCAAAGATTTTTACGAATACGTTTTTTTAATATAGAAGTACGTTTTTTTGGAACTGCCATTCAAAAAAGAAAAGGTTAGTCATTGATCAAATTGGATGTGAAAGACATCTATTGTTAAAATGTTAAAACAAATCATTTTTTAGTTTTACGGTTCATTTCATTATCTGTTTATTTTTTTTTATACACTAACTACCTTTAGAAAAAAGAAATAAATCGAAATATGCAAAAATGGCATAAAATCTTACTAGAACAAAAAAGAAATAAATAAATAAATGGAATAAGGGATTTTTTCAATTTATATTCCCTAAATATTGGAGAATAAAGGAATTCGTATTCCGGAGTTATTGGCGGCACCCTTAGATACCTATTCAAATCGATATCTATAGGACGGATTGGGCCATATAACAGAAATAGAATTGGTTGAAGTTGATAAAAAAAAGAAAAAGCCCTTCCGCCCTTATCTCTGTCTATTTTCGGCCTGCTACATTTATCCATGAAAAATACATCGAACAGGTTTTATCTACCCAACCATTTTTGTCTAGTAATTGGTTATTAAATGTCTTTTTTTATAATTAAATGTCTTTTATTATAATTATAATAGTAGACAATCAATACGTGCCGAGATGAACTAGTTAATGGTTGTGAATAAACAAAGAATAAAAAAACTAATTCGTATTTTATTGGGGAACGGTAGGGGTCAGCCTATGATTTATATCAAATTTAATTTTGTGTAATTCTTTCGTCTTGATCTATGGACATAAATTAGTGTAATTAGAGAATAATAAGTGAAGTTTGAATTTGCTCTATCTTCCTAAAAATCTTACGTAGTATAAAGTAGAAAATAATTATTTATTTTTGACTAGTAGCTTAGTTAGAACATTTGATTGTTTTTAACTCTTCATTTTTTTGAAGTTGGTGGGAAAGATTCAAAATAACTATGAATAGAAAAAGCGAATTTTATTTAAGTTTTTCATTTTAATACCTTAACCTTAATTTTTTTATTAATCCCTTTTCAGTTTAAAAGAGATAAGAACCGGTGAATCAGAAACACTGAATTAAGAATAAAAAACAATTATTATTACTTTATTGATTTTATGGAACATACATATCAATATTCCTGGATCATACCTTTAGTTCCACTTCCAGTCCCTATGTTAATAGGGGTGGGACTTCTATTTTTTCCGACCGCAACAAAAAATCTTCGCCGTATGTGGGCTTTTATTAGTATTTTATTGTTAAGTATAGTTATGATTTTTTCGATCGATCTATCTATTGAGCAAATAGATAGAACTTCGATCTATCAATCCCTAAGGACTTGGACCATCACTAGTGATTTGTCTTTCGAGTTCGGATACTTTATTGATCCACTTACTTCTATTATGTCAATATTAATCACTACAGTTGGAATTCTGGTTCTTATTTATAGTGACAATTATATGTCTCATGATCAAGGATATTTGAGATTTTTTGCTTATATGAGTTTTTTCAATGCTTCAATGTTAGGATTAGTTACAAGTTCGAATTTCATACAAATTTATATTTTTTGGGAATTGGTTGGAATGTGCTCTTATCTATTAATCGGGTTTTGGTTCACACGACCTATTGCGGCAGGCGCCTGTCAAAAAGCATTTGTAACTAATCGTGTAGGGGATTTTGGATTATTATTAGGGATCTTAGGTCTTTATTGGCTAACAGGCAGTTTCGAATTTCGGGATTTGTTCGAAATATTGAAAAACTTGATTTATAATAATGAGGTTAACCTTTTATTTGTTACTTTGTGTGCATTTCTATTATTTGCCGGCCCGGTTGCTAAATCCGCGCAATTCCCTCTTCATGTATGGTTACCCGATGCCATGGAAGGGCCTACTCCTATTTCGGCTCTTATCCATGCTGCTACTATGGTAGCGGCGGGAATTTTTCTTGTAGCTCGGCTTCTTCCACTTTTCATAGTCATACCATACGCAATGAATCTAATATCTTTGATAGGGATAATAACAGTATTTTTAGGAGCTACTTTAGCTCTTGCTCAACAAGATATTAAGAGAGGTTTAGCTTATTCTACAATGTCTCAATTGGGTTATATGATGTTAGCTCTAGGTATGGGGTCTTATCGAGCCGCTTTATTTCATTTGATTACTCATGCCTATTCCAAAGCCTTGTTGTTTTTAGGATCCGGATCAATTATTCATTCAATGGAAGCTATTGTTGGATATTTTCCAGATAAAAGCCAGAATATGGTTCTTATGGGTGGGTTAAGAAAGCATGTGCCGATTACAAAAACCGCTTTTTTAGTAGGTACTCTTTCTCTTTGTGGTATTCCACCTCTCGCCTGTTTTTGGTCCAAGGATGAAATTCTTAATGATACTTGGTTGTATTCGCCGATTTTCGCAACAATAGCTTTTTTCACAGCCGGATTAACCGCATTTTATATGTTTCGAATTTATTTACTTACTTTTGAGGGGCCTTTCAACTTTTGCTTGCAAAATTACAGTGGCAAAAAAAGAAATTCCTTATATTCAATATCTCTATGGGGTAAAGAAGAACCAAAACCGATTAAAAACAAATTTCATTTAGTTGCTTTATTAACAATGAATAATAATAAAAGGGCTTCTTTTTTTGCGAAGAAGACTCATCGAATTGCTAGTACTGTAACAAATATGCCCTTTATTACTATTTTTCCTTTTGGCGCTGCCAAGACTTTTTGTTATCCTCACGAATCAGACAATACTATATTATTTGTTATGCTTGTATTAGTCCTATTTCCTTTGTTTGTTGGAGCGATAGGAATTCCTTTGAATCAAGAAGTAATCGAGTCGGATATTTTATCAAAATTGTTAACTCCATCTATAAATCTGTTACAACAAAATTCAACTCATTTTGTTGATTGGTATGAAGTTGTAAAAAATCCAACCCTTTCCGTCAGTATAACGTATTTTGGAATACTTCTAGCCTACTTTTTATATAAACCCTTTTATTCATCTTTACACAATTGGAACATATTGAATTTTTTTGCTAAAAGAGGACCTAAGAGAATTCTTTGGGACAAAATACTCAATTTTCTATATGATTGGTCATATAATCGTGCT